TTTTTGAGATTGACAATGCTAATTCTTTTTTGAGTGAACTAGAGATTTTTTTTTCTAGTTATTTGAATAATGGATCTAAGAGTAACAATTACTACTATTATTATTCCATGTCTGATACTCAATCTAATTGGAATAATCGCATTAATAGTTGCATTGATAGTTATCTTCATTTTGAAATTAGTCTTAATAGTAACATTTATGGTAATACCCACAGTTACATTTATAGTTTCATTTGTACTGAAAGTATAAGTAATAGTGAAAGTGGAAATCTTAGTATCAAAACTAGTAACAGTTATTTCAATAGAAAAGCAAGATCTAATGATTTCGATATTAATACAAAATACAGACAGTTATGGGTTCAATGCGAGAATTGTTATGGATTAAATTATAAAAAATTTTTTAGATCAAAAATGAATATTTGTGAACAATGTGGATATCATTTGAAAATGAGCAGTTCAGATAGAATCGAACTCTTGATTGATCCTGACACTTGGGAGCCTATGGATGAAGATATGGTCTCTATGGACCCTATTGAATTTCATTCAGAGGAAGAACCTTATAGGGATCGCATCGATTTTTATCAAATAAAAACAGGTTTAACTGAAGCTGTTCAAACAGGCATAGGTCAACTAAATAGTGTTCGCATAACAATTGGAGTTATGGATTTTCAGTTTATGGGAGGTAGTATGGGATCTGTAGTAGGTGAGAAAATTACCCGTTTGATCGAACATGCTACTAATAGATCTCTACCTGTCATTATTGTGTGTGCTTCTGGAGGAGCACGCATGCAAGAAGGGAGTTTAAGCTTGATGCAAATGGCTAAAATATCTTCTGCTTTATATGATTATCAATCAAATAAAAAGTTATTCTATATATCAATCCTTACATCTGCTACAACTGGCGGAGTTACAGCAAGTTTTGGTATGTTGGGAGATATCATTATTGCTGAACCTAATGCCTACATTGCATTTGCGGGAAAAAGAGTAATTGAACAAACATTGAAAAAGACAGTACCCGATGGTTTACAAGCAGCTGAGTATTCATTCCATAAGGGCTTATTCGACCCAATCGTACCGCGAAATCTTTTAAAAGGTGTTCTTAGTGAGTTATTTCAGCTACATGGTTTCTTTCCTTCTTTCCCGTGAATTAATATTGTCCTCATATTCTTTCTAATAAATGAACTTATCATAAGATATCTTTGTAATTATAATAAGATATTTTTGTATTTTTGTAATTATAATAGGTATAAATATTAAATCGAGGTACCCCTTCTATGATGGATTTGAATTTTCCCTCTATTTTTGTTCCGTTAATAGGCCTAGTTTTTCCGGCAATTGCAATGGCTTCTCTCTCTCTTTATGTCCAAAGAAATAAGATTGTCTAAATACAATGGGACGAAATCGGATCAATTTATTTCAACACTAGATCATCATACAGATACGTTTTTAGTCTAATCTGGCAGGATATACGATATGTGACCTTTACAAAAAAAATGAAAGAGTTTTTATAGATACGAATGCATAATATACGCATTATGTATATGTGGTTATAGCTTAGTGGTTATAGCTTAATCAATTTAATGATTAAATTAAAAATGATCAGCAAATGTTTAAATTTTAAAAATTTAAATATTAAAAATATTAATTAAATAGTCAATTTTAAAATTTAAACAAATTTAAATAGTAAATTTAAATAGTAAATTTTAAATAGTAAATAAAGTAAATATAGTAAAAAAAAGTCAATGTATCTAACTAATTTTTCCTAAAGGTTTACGTAAGAATACTGCTAGTTGATGAAAGTTACTTCGGGATCAAGCAAGAAAAGTCAAGTCAAATCCATTTAGGTTATTCTTATTCTCTTAATTCCAATCAAATGCAACTGGATCTAGTATAGTATGAACTGGCGATCAGAACATATATGGATAGAACTTATAACGGGGTCTCGAAAAACAAGTAATTTTTGCTGGGCCTGTATCCTTTTTTTAGGTTCACTAGGATTCTTAGTGGTTGGAACTTCGAGTTATCTTGGTAAGAATCTGATATCTGTATTTCCATCTCAGCAAATTCTTTTTTTCCCACAAGGAATCGTAATGTCTTTCTATGGGATTGCGGGTCTATTCCTTAGTTCTTATTTGTGGTGCACAATTTTATGGAATGTAGGTAGTGGTTATGATCGATTCGATAGAAAAGAAGGGATAATGTGCCTTTTTCGTTGGGGATTTCCTGGAAGAAATCGTCGCATCTTCCTTCGTTTCTTTTTGAAAGATATCCAATCAATCAGAATGGAGGTGAGAGGGGGTCTTTTTTCTCGTCGTGTCCTTTATATGGAAATCCGGGGCCAGGGAACTCTTCCCTTGACTCGTACTGATGAGAATTTGACTCCACGAGAAATTGAACAAAAAGCTGCCGAATTGGCCTATTTCTTGGGCGTACCAATTGAAGTATTTTGAAATGAACTGAAGAATGAATCTCAGTATGAGAAAAAGAACTTAGTAATTCCCTTTTTAAGACAACTGAAGTTTTTTCAAAATGTTCATTCCAGCAAAAGATAATATAGCATCTTTACCCTTCAGTTGATGCAGCAATACACATAGATCATTAAAATAAAATAAAAAGCGGGAAGACGTATATGGAAGAATTCTAATAAAAATAAAACAAGAAAATAAAATTAGAAAAAATAGAATTAGATAGAAGATAGAATCAACGAATGAAACAAGTTCATTTCACATCACAGATACAGAATGAAAAAAAAGCATTGGCTTCCCTCCCATATCTTGTGTCTATACTCTTTTTGCCCTGGTGGGTCTCTCTCTCATTTCATAAAAGTCTGGAAACTTGGGTTCTTAATTGGTGGAATACCAAGCAATCCGAAACCTTTTTGAATGATATTCAAGAGAAATATGTTCTAGAAAAATTCATAGAATTAGAAGAACTATTCCTCTTGGACAAGATAATATCGGAGACACATATACAAAAACTGCATATAGGAATGCACAAGGAAACGATACAATTGGTCAAAAGACACAATGAGTCTAATTTCCATATAATTTTGCATTTCTCGACAAATCTTATCTGTTTCGCTATTCTAAGTGGTTATTTTCTTCTGGGTACTGAAGAACTTTTCATTTTGAATTCTTGGATTCAGGAATTTCTCTATAACTTAAGTGACACAATAAAAGCTTTTTCGATTCTTTTAGTTACTGATTTATGGATTGGATTTCACTCGACCCATGGTTGGGAACTAATGATTGGTTCGATCTACAACGATTTTGGATTGGTTCAGAACGATCAAATTATATCTGGTCTTGTTTCCACCTTTCCAGTGATTTTAGATACAATTGTGAAATATTGGATCTTCCTTTTTTTAAATCGTGTATCTCCTTCGCTTGTAGTAATTTATCATTCAATGAATGAATGAAGAACTCATTAAATCTCTTGATATCAGTCAAATCATAATTTTAAAGAAAAGAGATAATTTTTAATTTTACTTATTCTTTTTTTTTTTATACTTCCACTTGTTCAAGGTATTTCTAATTTATACTATATTCCAGTACAATTATTTCAGTGTAATTAATACAATGGCAAACTTGTGTATAGGAAACTCTACTAGTTACCTATCAAATTTATTGTAGAAATTCCGGGATCAATGATTGGACCATGCAAAATAGAAATACTTTTTCTTGGCTAAAAGAGCAAATGACTCGATCCATTTCTGTATCGATCATGATATATGTAATAACTCAAGCATCTATTTCAAATGCATACCCCATTTTTGCACAGCAGGGTTACGAAAATCCACGAGAAGCAACTGGTCGAATTGTATGTGCCAATTGTCATTTAGCTAATAAGCCCGTGGATATTGAAGTTCCGCAAGCTGTCCTTCCTGATACTGTATTTGAAGCAGTTGTTCGAATTCCTTATGATATGCAACTGAAACAAGTTCTTGCTAATGGTAAAAAGGGAGCTTTGAATGTAGGAGCTGTTCTTATTTTACCCGAGGGATTCGAATTAGCCCCCCCCGATCGTATTTCTCCCGAAATGAAAGAAAAGATGGGAAATTTTTCTTTTCAGTGTTATCGTCCTAATAAAAGAAATATTCTTGTGATAGGTCCTGTTCCCGGTCAGAAATATAGGGAAATCGTTTTTCCCATTCTTTCCCCCGACCCCTCCACAAAGAAAGACGTTCATTTCTTAAAATATCCCATATACGTAGGTGGGAACAGAGGAAGGGGTCAGATTTATCCTGATGGTAGCAAGAGTAACAATACAGTTTATAATGCTACAGCAGCGGGTATAGTAAGCAAGATAGTACGTAAAGAAAAAAGGGGGTATGAAATAACCATAGTTGATGCATCAGATGGACGTCAAGTGGTTGATATTATACCTCCAGGACCAGAACTTCTTGTTTCAGAAGGTGAATCCATCAAGCTTGATCAACCATTAACAAGTAATCCAAATGTAGGAGGGTTTGGCCAGGGAGACGCAGAAATAGTGCTTCAAGATCCATTACGAGTCCAGGGTCTTTTGTTCTTCTTGGCATCTGTGATTTTGGCACAAATCTTTTTGGTTCTTAAAAAGAAACAGTTTGAAAAGGTTCAGTTGTACGAAATGAATTTTTAGATCTAGAGATTCCTTAAAATCAAATTGGTAAAAGTATCAATTTTTGTCGATCAATATAATTATGCATAATTAACCTGAAAAATTCTGTAAGCCTTTTCTTTGTATTTGTTTTTTTTTACTGGTTTTTTTTTTGCGAGATGTCTGAAGCTTATTTCTTGTATACCATTCCTAGTAATAGAAAATAAACATATAAACAATAAACATACAAATACAAAGGAATACAATACAAGGCAAAAAAAAGGATAAATGAAAAGAAAAAAGATTTCTAGAAAATATTATTAGTCTTCCTAATCTTGTATCGAATAATTTTTTTTTCTCCTTTTTTTAAAGATTATTATTCCTTGTTTTCTTTTCCGGTATATCTGATTTGTTTTGTTTAGA